CAAAACAGATTCCTTATTTGTACATTGAGTCCTTTAGCGAGTCTGATTATCCTTGTCTTTGTTTATGTCTCGGGTTGGAACAAATTACTATAATGCGCCCCCGCCTACGGATTAGTCGACATTTTTCACAAATTTTACGAACGGAAGCTCTTATTTTCATATTTGTCATTCCTTATCTTAATTCTGAATCTACTTCTTGGTAGAAAATAAGTTTCTTGGAATTTTTCATCTCGAATCGTATTGAATAAAAACGCCCTAATCTTTCGAATCCTTGTTTCGGAGTCGATAAATTATACGTCCTCTGGTTGAATCATAACGACTTACTTCAATTTTGACTTTATCTCCTGGCAGTATCCGTATAAAACTACGTCGGATCTTTCCTGAAACATAACCTAGAATCAGATCTTCATTATCTAACCGAACCCGGAACATGCCATTGGGAAGCGATTCAGTAATTAAACCTTCATGGATCCATTTTTGTTCTTTCATTTTAGGTAAAGCCCCCTTGAAGTATCAACTAATGGAGGAAAAACGATATTAGACAACTCACCCTCTTTCTTTTTTTTTTTACAAATAGGAAGAGGTTTCGGATTCCATTTGGATATTAAAAGGATTACCATATATAACACAAAATTTCGCCACCGATTCCTTCTAGTCGAGCCTCCCGGTCTGTCATTATACCTCGAGAAGTAGAAAGAATTACAATCCCCATCCCACCTAAAATTCTAGGAATTCGTTGAGAGTTAGAATAGATTCGTAGACCGGGTCTACTGATCCGTTTTAAATTTAAAAAATTTCTATAGGGTCTTTTCCCATTCCTTCTATGTCGAAGGGTTAAAACCAAAAAAGAGTTGTTTTTTTCTCGATGTTTTCTGACGTTTTCGAGAAAACCTTCTCGGAAAAGTATTTTAACAATATTTTCGGTAATATTAGTAGATGCTATGCGAACAACTCTTTTTCTATCCCTATCAGCATTTCGTATAGAAGTTATTATCTCAGAAATAGTGTCTCTACCCATGTATTGGTGCCTCAAAATTGGATATAATCAACATGTTTTTTCTTTTTTTTCTATTGGTTTATGAATAGGAATTTTTTAAGGTATATGCGTGAGACACAATCTACGAATTAATCTCGTTCTTAATCTAGTTCTTTCAAATACCCAAAAGATATCATGATCTCATTTTATTTTATAATACCTCGGGAGCTAATGAAACTATTTTAGTAAAATTTAATTGTCTCAATTCCCGGGGGATTGCACCAAAAATTCGAGTTCCTTTTGGATTTCCTTCTTGATCAATCACAACTGCAGCATTGTCATCATATCGTATTATCATACCGTTGTCACGTTTAAGTTCTTTACAGGTACGAACAATTACAGCTCTAACTACTTCTGATTTTTCTAGGGGCATATTGGGTACTGCTTCTTTGATCACAGCAACAATAACGTCACCAATATGAGCATATCGACGATTACTAGCTCCTATGATTCTAATACACATCAATTCTCGAGCCCCGCTGTTATCCGCTACATTTAAATGGGTCTGAGGTTGAATCATATCAAATTTTGAGTCTATTCTTCCAATGCAAAGGATGAAGAAAATAAAAGAAATATTGTTTGTCCAAAAAAAGAAACCTGCGTTTTTGTTTCATCCCCAAAATTCATTTCTATCAGTTCTACATTTTTATCCCGAAATAATAAATTGAGTTCGTATAGGCATTTTGGATGCTGCTATTAAAATAGCCCTTCTAGCTATATTTTCGGTTACTCCACCCATTTCATATAGTATTCGCCCCGGTTTAACAACAGCTACCCAATATTCAGGGGATCCTTTCCCCGAACCCATACGTGTTTCGGCCGGTCTTACTGTAACTGGTTTGTCTGGAAATATACGGACCCATATTTTTCCACCACGGCGTGCATTTCGTGTCATTGCTCGTCGACCTGCTTCAATTTGTCTAGATGTGATCCAAGCAGGTTCGAGTGCCTGAAGAGCATATTTACCGAAACAAATATGATTACCTCGATAAGATATTCCCTTCATTCTTCCTCTATGTTGTTTACGGAATCTAGTTCTTTTGGGGTTATAGTTGATGGTTGTTTCAGAATTCCATCTCTACTACAGAACTGGACGTGAGAGTTTCTTCTCATCCAGCTCCTCGCGACTAAAAGATTCAAAATTGAATTTTAATTAATTTGAATAAATATTAGAACATTTTTATAAAAAAAAATTTATAAATAATAGTTTTTCTAACGTACTAATAAATCTTTATTTTGTCCTTTATCCAGATTTACCAATTCAAAAAAAAAAGAAAGTTTTCGCGGGCGAATATTTACTCTTGCAATCTATCTTTCAGTCGTAGCGCTTATTCGTGACTTCTAAGAATAGATGAATTTATTTCCGGTTCATTTCGCCATCCCGACTAGTGAATCAGAAAGATTCATTTGTTCAATAAAATCTTTTGCATTCACAGATTCCATCGTTCCCACCGCTTCGTATTT